ATATATATTGTTTTTTCATTTCATAAACAATATATATACACAAAATTTTTGTGTGGGTGGGCTCTTAGTGCGGCTTTTCTTGCTTTTGGGGTTTGACAAGATATGATGGAGTTGTTAGCATTAAGGGGGGTAGGGGGGTTTGACGAAAATCCTCCGGGGGGATACTTAGTATTGTCTGGTCTTATAACAGTATCTTTATGCACCTGATATAGATTAATGCAATTCTTAAGTAATGTCATTTCAACATGCAGGTACTATTATCATGAAATATTAATGTTCGCCCCTGATTTTTAATTTACCTACACTGGAAGTGTTGAAGAAAAAGCCCCCAAACAGAAAAAACCCCATGCCTATAAGAGAACGCCCGGCTTGGTGGGTAACGAGTATAATGAACTCCACCAATAACCTATGTCGGATACAGTTCATTCCTGTGAGTAGTTCGACAAGTGGGACCCTGAAATAGGAACCAAATGCCAGGAATAGATCACTAAGTGCTACCCCCACGAGTTGTGCCCCTGATTCTATCATTAAACGTAGGCCCCTGAATTGTGCTGGTTGGTCGGTTCTTACTGTGAGATTATTGGAGTTTGCAATATTTATTGATCTTTGCAAGGAAAATTTTGCGTGACAATTTTATTTGGATTATGCAATTTCTTCGTGTCGGGTGAAGTCCATTATTGAGTTTTAGTGTCCATGCTTATGTAAAATAATTAGTTCCAATTTGTGTTCGAATGTTCTAGTTAGTAAGTGTTTGACAAAGGATGGCTTAGTTAGTATCTCATTATGTACTTAAAGCATAATATGTACTTCTTGTCAGAAGACATAAAAGTTTTTTGAGGTTGAAGTTATGCTGAAGTATATGTTATGCATGAAGGGTGGCCTTACATAAGGTTAATGCTTGTTAGACATAATGTAATGTCCCAGAGGGTAGTTTAAGTTATGATCTTAGCTTTGGGAGCTAAGGATGAGAGTTAGAGTCTCTCCCCTCTGATTGCGCTAGAAAGAACTTTAATCTTCATTCTCCGGTTTACAAGGCCGGTGCTTTAAAATTAAGCTACTAGGGCGTTATCAGTCAAGTATTTTGTTTTCTACTCAAGCAACTAGTGGGTTTAAAATTAAGAATAGGGTGAAATATAGTACGGAGGCAGTTTGTCCGATGATAATGAACGGGTGTTCAACTGGCATACCACCGATTCAAGTTAATACTAGCATGTCGGCTACGAGAAGTCAGAAAAGAATTTGAGAGGCGGGGCGAAACGTTAATGCTCGTTGCTTAGAGGTGTGAAGGAACGGCACTAGTATTAAAATTAGGATTGAGAACAGAAGAGCTAAAACACCTCCGAGTTTATTAGGAATAGAGCGAAGAATAGCGTATGCGAAGAGGAAATATCATTCGGGTTTAATGTGGGGTGGGGTGACCATTGGGTTGGCGGGGGTGAAGTTGTCTGGGTCTCCTAGAGCGTTTGGATAAAATAGGGCAAGAGATGTTAGTGCAGTTAATATGATAATAAAGCCTAAGAGGTCTTTATATGAAAAGTAGGGGTGGAATGGGATTTTGTCTGCGTCTGAGTTGAGACCTGCGGGATTGTTGGACCCAGTTTCATGGAGAAATAGTAGGTGAAGGACTGTCGCAGCGAGGACGACGAACGGGAGGAGGAAGTGGAATGCAAAAAAGCGAGTTAGAGTTGCATTATCTACTGAAAACCCGCCTCAAATTCATTGTACTAGAGAGTTGCCTACGTATGGTACGGCTGATAGTAAGTTTGTAATTACCGTAGCACCTCAAAAGGACATTTGGCCTCAGGGAAGAACATATCCTACGAAGGCTGTCATTATTACTAGCAGGAAAAGAATGACGCCGATATTTCATGTTTCTTTATAGAGGTATGAACCGTAGTAGAGGCCCCGAGCAATATGTATATATAAACAGATAAAGAAAAATGAAGCACCGTTGGCATGTAGGTTCCGGATAAGTCATCCATAGTTTACATCCCGGCAAATATGTGCTACTGAAGAAAAAGCTGTAGAAATATCGGAGGTGTAGTGTATAGCAAGAAATAGTCCTGTAAGAATTTGGGTAATTAGGCAGAGGCCTAGAAGTGAGCCAAAATTTCACATGGCTGAAATGTTTGAGGGGGTGGGGAGATCAACTAGGGCATCATTAGCAATTTTTAGGATAGGGTGGGTTTTTCGTAGGTTTGCCATTAAGGGTTTCTATAGTTGAATTACAACGATGGTTTTTCGTATCATTGGTCCTGGTTAAATTCCGGGTGGAAATTATGGAATATTTTTCTTTTTTGTTCATAATATTATTAGTCTTAGGGGTGCTGGGAGTTGCTTCTAATCCTGCGCCTTATTTTGCAGCATTAGGTTTGGTGTTAGGGGCTGGAGGGGGGTGTGGGATGTTAGCAGGTTGTGGAGGATCTTTTGTTTCTTTGGTGCTCTTGTTAATTTACTTAGGGGGGATGTTGGTAGTCTTTGCCTACTCTGCCGCTTTGGCTGCAGAACCGTACCCCGAATCTTGAGGGGATTGGTCGGTTGCAGGGTACGTGGTTGGATATAGCTTATTGTGTGGTGTGGCGGCCGTCATGTGCGTTGGAAAGGAGGGGTGAGGGTCTTTTATAATGGATGAATCTCATGGTTTCTCAACTTTACGTGGGGATTTTGGGGGTGTGTCGTATATGTATTGTTTGGGGGGAGAAATGTTGATGATTTGTGGTTGAGGCTTGTTACTTACTCTCTTTGTAGTTCTTGAGCTATCTCGTGGGCGAGAGCTTGGGGCTCTGCGGGCAATTTAGGTAAATAAAACAATTAATGTGGCGATGATGGATGTTAAAAGGAAGGCGCTTAAGTAGGTTTTAATTAAACCTTGCTGGGGGTCGTTAGTTACTTTAATTATTGAGATTTGAGTTGTGGCTGTTCCTTTTGGGCCAGCTTTTTCAAATCAGGACTGGTCTACTGCTTGGGTGGCGGCGGTTTGGCCTAAGACCAATATTGCTTTGGGGAAGGTTCGGTGAATGATCGAAGGATAGTACCCAAGTATATTTGAGAAGTTATGGGCTTTAATTTTTGGGGTTGTTTTTAGTTGTTTATTAGTCAGGTTAGCAAGTTCTATGGCTATAATGAGGCCTATAATAGTAACAATGAGGGCCCCTAGTTTAAGGAGAGGGGGTATCGTTATGATCTGAGTTTTGTTTGGTATAAAGTTTGAGGTTAAGATGAGCCCAGCAATAATACTTCCCCAGGCAAGCCGTTTAATTGGGTTCAGTAAGGTGGTGGCATTTTCATTAATAGGTGAGAGAGGGAGGAACCGGGGTTGGCCTATCGATGCGAAGAAAATAATTCGGAAGCTGTAGATTGCTGTAAAAGAGGTTGCTAATAGGGTTAAAACTAGGGCTCAGGCGTTTAATAGGGATGTGTTTAGGGCTTCAATGATTGCATCTTTTGAGAAAAATCCTGCTAGAAAGGGGGTTCCCGTTAGGGCCAGGCTTCCCAGGGTTATACATGATGATGTAAAGGGTATTGTCTTGTGTAGACCCCCTATTTTTCGAATATCTTGCTCGTTGTTAAGACTGTGGATTACCGAGCCTGAGCATAGAAAAAGTATGGCTTTAAAGAAGGCGTGGGTGCAAATGTGCATAAAGGCTAGTTGAGGTTGATTTAGGCCGATGGTCACTATTATGAGGCCTAGTTGGCTAGATGTTGAAAAGGCTACAATTTTTTTAATATCGTTTTGTGTTAGGGCACAGGCTGCTGTGAAAAGGGTTGTAAGTGCTCCAAGACAGAGACAGGTTGTGAGGGCTGTTTGATTGTTTTGTATAATCGGGTGGAGACGAATTAGAAGAAAGATTCCAGCCACGACCATTGTGCTTGAGTGTAGTAGGGCAGATACCGGTGTTGGGCCTTCTATTGCGGCGGGTAGCCACGGGTGAAGTCCAAATTGGGCTGATTTTCCTGTGGCCGCGAGGATAAGACCTATAAGAGGGACAGTAAGATCTATATTTTGAGTTGTGGCAAAAATTTGTTGAAGTTCTCAGCTATTTATGTTTATTGCTAATCATGCTATGCTTATAATTAGGCCGATGTCTCCTACCCGATTATAGAGTACAGCTTGTAGCGCTGCGGTGTTGGCGTCTGCTCGTCCGTATCATCAGCCGATTAGGAGAAAAGATATAATACCCACCCCTTCTCACCCAATGAAAAGTTGGAATATATTGTTGGCTGTAACCAAGGTTACTATGGCAATTAAAAATATTAGTAGATACTTGAAGAAGCGGTTTATGAACGGGTCTGTTGATATATACCAGGAGGCAAACTCTAAAATTGATCAAGTAACGTAAAGTGCAATTGGTGTAAAAATAATAGAAAACTGGTCAAATTTAAAGCTTATGTTTAGGTCAAATGTTATTGTATTAATTCAAGATCAGTTTGTTGTGATTGCCTCTAAGCCCTGGTCTAAAAAAATGCATAATGGGGCCAGACTGATGAAGAAGGCTATTTTAACGGCTGTTTTTACCTGGTCGAGAGCCCAGGTCTTTTTTTGGGGTGTTGGATTTAGGGTTGTAATAATTGGAAGGATAAGAACAGTTAGTGTAAGAATTAGGGCTGAGGTAAATATTAGGGTAGTGCTGTGCATAGTCTATGCTTGGAGTTGCACCAAGAGTTTTTGGTTCCTAAGACCAACGGATGAACTATTATCCTTCAGAGACCAAGGGACCCATGGACTCTAACCGTGGTTTGGAAAAATTAGCACTCTCCCAAAATTACTCTCTCCCTTGGTTAACAAGAAGGTTTTATCTTCTATCTCCAGAATCACAATCTAGAATTTTATTTAAACTATGTTTACATATACATCACCCTCACATAAGTTCGGGTTTTACCATGAGGAGAATAAGGGGGGTAAGATGTAGTGTAATTAATAGGTGTTCCCGTGTATGGGAGGGTTCTAGGCCAATAATGTGGTTGGGGGTTGGGCCTCGTTGCGTTATTAAAAATATGTAGAGAGAATATGCGGCTGTAATAAGGGTTCCAAGTCCTGTTAAGATGATTGTGAGTCGGGACCAGTTAAATATTGATGTAATAATTATTAATTCTCCCATCAGGTTGGGGAGGGGTGGAAGGGCCAGGTTTGCTAATGAGGAAATAAATCATCAAGTTGCTATAAGAGGAAGGAGAGTTTGTAGTCCTCGTGCTAGTAGAAGGGTCCGGCTGTGTGTTCGTTCATAATTGGTATTTGCTATGCAAAAGAGGGCTGAGGAGACAAGACCATGAGCAATTATTAGAATAATTGCCCCCGTAAACCCTCATGGTGTTTGAATTATGATGCCGGCGGCCACGAGTCCTATATGGCTAACTGAGGAGTAGGCGATTATAGATTTTAGGTCTGTTTGTCGTATACAGATTGAGCCTGTCATGATAATTCCTCAGAGGGCTAATACGATGAAAGGGTAGGCGAGTTCTTTAGTTATAGGGGTTAGTACTGTTATAACTCGCATCATTCCGTAACCTCCTAATTTTAGTAATACTGCGGCAAGTACCATTGAGCCAGCAATTGGGGCTTCTACATGTGCTTTGGGAAGTCAAAGATGGACCCCATATAGCGGTATTTTTACTAGGAAAGCAATTAAGCACGCAGCCCATCAAAATTTAACACCTCAGGAGGATATGTGGATGTCCGCGTGTTGAATAATAAATATAGATAGTGTGCCGAGGTCTTTTTGAAGAGCTAAAAGGGCGACTAACAGGGGAAGAGAGCCTGCTAAGGTATAGAACAGAAAATATGTGCCTGCGTTTAGGCGTTCCGCTTGATTTCCTCAGCGAGTAATAATGATGAGGGTGGGAATCAGTGTTGCTTCAAATATAATATAAAATATCATCACTTCTGTTGAGCCGAAAGCTAGGATTAAGAAAATTTGCAAAAATGTCAGTAGTATAATGAAAGTTCGTTGTCGGTTAATTGGTTCGGCTAATATGTGGTTTTGGCTGGCGATAATTATCAGTGGGAGTAGTCAACAAGAGAGGATTAGGAGGGGGGTAGATAATGGGTCAGTTGCTAGGTAGAAGTTTGATGTGGATCATCCTGTTTCTGATTCTCATTTTATTCAGGTGAGGCTAACAATTGCGATTATTAGGCCTTGTGAGGAGGTAGTAATTCAAAGCCATTTCTTGTCCACTATTCAGGCTGTGGGGATCATTATGATAGTTGGGATTAGGATTTTTAGCATTGTAATAGGTTTAGGGCTTTTAAATGGTCTGTCCCGTGGGTACGAGAGGTGGCTACTAATAGGGCCAATCCCGCGCTTGCCTCACAAGCAGAGAATGCTAGTAATATCATAGGGGTTGGTGAGAAAACACTTGAGTCTATTTGAATTGATCAAAGAGCTATGGCTACGTAGAGGGAAAGCATTATAGCCTCTAAGCAGAGAAGTGCGGATAAGAGGTGTTTCCGGTGGAAAGCGAGGCCGGATAACCCAAGAATAAATGCAGTGGTGAACGAGAAATGGATTGGGGTCATAAGACGGCCATGGGGTTGATCCATGATTTGCTGAGCCGAAATCAGCGGTCTTTCCTTAGACTAACCATCTATTCGGCCCACTCTAAGCCTCCTTGAGCTCATTCGTAGGCGAGGCCAATGGTTAGTAAGATAATAATTAGTGTAGCCCAAAATAGGGTTTGGGTTGTAGTTACTAGTTGATTTCCTCAGGGGAGGGGAAGAAGTAGGGCAATTTCTAAATCAAATAGTAAAAAAAGAATTGCCACTAGAAAGAAACGTATTGAAAAAGGTAGGCGGGCGGATCCTAAGGGGTCAAACCCGCACTCGTAAGGGGAAAGTTTCTCTGAGTCTGGGTTTATTTGCGGGAGCCAGAATGATACAAAGATCAATACGCATGATAGGGCTGTTGTGATCATGAAAATTGAAATGATTGGGTTCATTATCTTTCCCTGGACTTTAACCAGGATTAAATAATTGGAAGTCATTTGTATTTGGTTGATACTAGAAAGATTATGAGCCTCATCAGTAAATTGAGATATAAAGGAATAGTCACACTACGTCAACGAAGTGTCAGTATCATGCTGCGGCTTCGAACCCAAAATGGTGTTCTGATGTAAAGTGATACTTTACTTGTCGCAGGAGACATACTGCTAGGAATGTTGAGCCAATAATTACGTGTAGTCCGTGGAATCCTGTTGCTACGAAAAATGTTGATCCGTAGACCCCATCGGCAATTGTGAAAGGTGCTTCATAATATTCTATTGCTTGTAGAAAGGTAAAATAGAAGCCTAGGAGGATGGTGAGGGTAAGAGATTGAATTGCTTGCTTTCGTTCGCCTTCTATAATGCTGTGGTGGGCTCATGTGACTGTAACGCCGGAGGCTAGGAGTACAGCGGTGTTTAGTAAAGGAACCTCAAATGGGTCCAATGTAATAATTCCGGTGGGGGGTCAGCAGGCCCCAAGTTCTGGCGTGGGGGCTAGGCTAGAGTGATAGAATGCTCAGAAGAAGCCTAGAAAAAAGAAAACTTCTGAGGTAATAAACAAGATTATTCCATATCGTAGGCCTTTTTGGACAGGGGGTGTGTGATGTCCTTGGAAGGTCCCTTCTCGTACAATGTCCCGTCATCACTGGTATATCGTGAGTAGAAGTAGTAATATTCCTAACGTAATTAGGGTTAAGGATTGAAAATGGAATCATATAGCGGTTCCAGAAGTAACTAGGAGGGCAGCAACTGCCCCTGTTAGGGGCCATGGGCTTGGATCAACTATGTGGAATGCGTGTGCTTGGTGTGCCATTATACGTTTTCTTGTAGGTAGAGGCTTAGAAGTAGAACAAATACGTAAGCCTGAATTATGGCAACAGCTACTTCAAGAAGGGTGAGGAGAAAGAGCACTAAGGCTGTGAGGACTGCTACGGTGGGTATTAGTGGAAGAAGAACAAAGACGGCAGTAGCAATAAGCTGAATTAAGAGGTGGCCTGCTGTTAGGTTTGCTGTGAGTCGAACGCCTAGTGCAAGTGGGCGGATAAATAGGCTAATTGTTTCAATGATAATAAGGACTGGAATCAGAGGAACAGGAGTTCCCTCGGGGAGTAGGTGTCCGAGAGCGACTGTTGGTTGGTTTCGTATCCCAATAATAACTGTTGCTAACCATAAGGGTACTGCGAATGCTATATTTAGTGATAGTTGGGTAGTTGGAGTAAATGTATAGGGAAGAAGTCCCAATAGGTTTATTGAAATTAGGAACAGCATTAGAGACGCGAAAAGTGTTGCTCACTTGTGGCCTGCTGGGCTTAAAGGTGTAAAAATTTGTTGTGTAAACAAGCCGATAAATCAGCCTTGTAGTGTTAGGAGCCGATTATTAAGTCATCGAGGGGTACAAGTTGGATAAAGAATTCAAGGTAGAAGAAGAGCAAGGCCTATAAGGGGGATGCCTATAAGTGTGGGGCTTATAAATTGGTCGAAGAAGTTTAATGCCATGGTCAGTTTCAGGGGTTTGTGGTTGTGGTTTCTGTGGTACGGGGGTTAGGTTCATTATTGAAAGTGTGTGATATAACTTTAGTGGGTGCAATAAAAAGGAATACTAATCAGGAGAAGACTAGGATTACAAATCAAGGGCTTGGATTTAGTTGGGGCATATCACTAAGGGTGGTCGGAAGCACCAATCTTTAGCTTAAAAGGCTAACGCTAGGTCCTGTTTAGCTTCTTAGTGAGGCGTCTTCAAGTATTGTAGATGATCAGGCTTCAAAGTGATGTAGGGGAACTGTTTCTACTACGATAGGTATAAAACTGTGGTTTGCGCCGCAAATTTCGGAACATTGTCCGTAATAAACTCCTGGTCGAGCAGCGATGAATGCTGTTTGATTAAGTCGTCCTGGTACTGCATCTATTTTAACGCCTAGAGCAGGAACTGCTCATGAGTGAAGTACGTCTTCTGCTGTTACTAATACCCGTACAGGGGATTCTATTGGAACTACTATTCGGTGGTCTGTTTCTAATAGGCGGAATTGCCCTGGAGCCAGGTCTTGGGTGGGAACTATATAGGAGTCGAAGCTTAAGTCTTCGTAATCAGTATATTCATAGCTTCAGTACCATTGATGCCCGATGGCTTTAATAGTAAGGTGTGGATCATTAATTTCGTCCATTAGGTAGAGGATGCGTAATGATGGAAGTGCAATTAGGATTAAAATAACCGCTGGTAAGACGGTTCAAACAATTTCAATCTCTTGGGAATCTAAGATATATGTATCTGTTAGTGTAGTTGTGACCATGGCCACAATAATATAAAGGACCAGGGTGCTAATTAAGAATACAATTATTAATGCATGGTCGTGGAAATGAAGAAGTTCTTCTATTACAGGAGATGCTGCGTCTTGGAAGCCTAGCTGAGCGGGGTATGCCATTAAGATGCGCGGGGTTCTAACCCACAATTCCGTCTTGACAAGGCGGTGTAATTTTTGTTACTAGCATCTTATAAAAGAGAGTGGCAGAGTGGTGATGCGGTCGGCTTGAAACCGTCTTATGGGGGTTCAATTCCTTCCTTTCTTGAATATTTAACTACTTTACCATATAGTGGGTTGGTATCTCAAAATTTGTAGTCTCATGCTGGGTGAACACGGACATATCCGGGCTCCTCAAATGTGTGGTAAGGAGGAGGACATCCATGTAGTCACTCTACGTTTGTTGGGGTAAGTTCTACTCATTTAACAGTTCGTTTTGAGGCAAAGGCTTCCCATAGGATAAAGAGGAACAGAATTACGGCTGTAAGAGACACTAAAGAGCCGATAGAAGAAATTGTGTTTCATAGGGTGTAGGCATCAGGGTAGTCTGAGTAGCGTCGAGGTATTCCAGCTAGACCTAAGAAATGTTGAGGGAAGAAGGTAAGATTTACGCCGATAAACATAATTCCAAAGTGGATTTTAGTTCAGGTATCATGTAGGGTATACCCTGTAAACAAGGGGAATCAGTGTACGAAACCTCCCATAATTGCAAATACTGCTCCTATAGAAAGAACATAGTGGAAGTGCGCTACTACGTAATAGGTGTCGTGAAGAACAATGTCAATGGATGAGTTGGCTAACACAATTCCTGTCAGGCCCCCAACTGTAAAAAGGAAAATAAAGCCTAGAGCTCAAAGAAGGGGTGTTTCTCATTTGATTTGTCCTCCATGAAGGGTAGCGAGCCAGCTAAAAACTTTTACGCCAGTTGGGATGGCAATAATTATTGTGGCGGAGGTAAAATAAGCGCGAGTGTCTACATCTATTCCTACTGTAAACATATGATGTGCTCACACGATGAACCCTAAGAGTCCGATTGCTATCATGGCTCAAACTATTCCTATATAGCCGAAAGGTTGAGGTTTACCAGCGTAATATGCGACGATATGGGAAATCATGCCGAAGCCAGGTAAAATAAGAATATATACTTCAGGGTGACCGAAGAACCAAAATAGATGTTGATAAAGAATAGGGTCTCCTCCTCCAGCAGGGTCAAAGAAGGTTGTATTTAGGTTTCGGTCGGTTAGAAGCATGGTAATTCCAGCAGCTAGAACTGGTAAAGAGAGTAAGAGAAGTACTGCGGTGACTAATACGGCTCATACAAATAAAGGCGTTTGATACTGTGTAATCGCAGGGGGTTTCATATTAATAATAGTTGTAATAAAGTTAATTGCCCCTAGAATTGATGAAACTCCGGCTAGGTGAAGAGAAAAGATGGTTAGGTCAACAGATGCTCCGGCGTGGGCGAGATTACCCGCAAGAGGGGGATAGACAGTCCATCCAGTACCCGCCCCTGCTTCAACACCGGAGGAGGCCAGAAGCAGGAGGAAGGATGGGGGTAGTAATCAGAAGCTCATATTGTTTATTCGGGGGAACGCCATGTCAGGGGCCCCGATCATAAGAGGAATAAGTCAGTTCCCGAAACCTCCAATTATAATGGGCATTACTATAAAGAAAATTATTACGAAGGCATGTGCTGTTACGATTACGTTGTAAATTTGGTCATCACCTAAGAGAGCCCCGGGCTGACTTAGTTCAGCTCGAATAAGAAGGCTCAGGGCGGTGCCGACCATCCCGGCTCAGGCACCAAATACTAAATATAGGGTGCCGATGTCTTTATGGTTGGTAGAGAAGAATCAACGGGTGATTGCCACAGGTAAGGTGGCCGAGCGTCTAGGCGGTGGGCTGTAGTCCCATAAACAAGGGTTTAACTCCTTTTCTTATCAAGCTTTATGGTGTAATGCATGCCAGACTGCAAACCTGGTGGCGCAGGGTAACTCCTGCTAAAGCTTCCCCCTCCCCCGGAAACGGGGGAAGTAGATGGATGCCTGCTGGTTTTGGCGCCTAGCTGTTAACTAGGATTTTGAGGGATCGAGGCCCTCCCTTCTATTAAGGCCTTAGCTTAATTAAAGCGTTTGATTTGCATTCAGTTAATGTGGGATAGAGTCCCGCAGGTCTTAGCAGAGATTGGGAGGGTTTCACTCCCGCTTAAGGCTTTGAAGGCCTTTGGTCTAGCTATCCTAAACCTCTATGTTAGTAGTGCTATAGCGGCGGGGGTAATTGGTAGTATTGCAACTGAGGCAATTGCTATAAGGGATAGAGGGGTTTTAATTGTTGCTTGTAGACGTCATGGGGCTTTGTTGTTGTTTGTGTTAGGAGTAGAGGTTAAAGTCATGCTATAACAAAGCCGGAGATAAAAAAATAGGCTTAGAAGGGCGGAGAGAGCTAAGATGGTGGCGGTCACAGGGAGATGTTGCTTTGTTAGTTCTTGCAGGATTATCCATTTGGGTATAAAGCCTGTGAGAGGGGGTAGTCCTCCTAAAGATAAGAGGGTAAGTATAGCAATAGTAATCATGGCAGGGGCTTTGGGCCATATTGTTGAGAGAGCATTAATGCTTGTTGCTGAGACTGTCTTTAAGGCTATAAATGTTGCAGAGGTTATAATAATATAGACTGCCAGATTTAGTAGCATTAGTTCAGGAAAATACTTTAGTACAATTATCATTCAGCCCATGTGGGCGATCGAGGAATATGCTAGGATTTTACGCAGCTGTGTTTGGTTTAGGCCCCCTCAGCCGCCAATGAAGGCTGAGGTTAGGCCTATAAATAAAAGAACTGTGGGGCTAACATTAGGTGCCAGTTGGTAAATTAGGATTATGGGAGCGAGTTTTTGCCATGTTGAGAGAACTAGGCCTGTTGTTAGGCTTAGGCCTTGAAGGACCTCTGGCAATCATAGGTGGGTTGGGGCAAGTCCAACTTTTATTCCTAGGGAGATCATGGCTACGGTGTTTGCTACGGGGTGGGTCAGTTGTTGAATGTGTCATTCTCCTGTGAGTCAGGCGTTTGAGGTGGTGGCGAATAATAACACTGCAGCTGCAGCCGCTTGTGCGAGGAAATATTTTGTTGTAGCTTCCACTGCTCGGGGGTGGTGGTGTTGTGTTATTAAAGGAATAATGGCGAGGGTATTAATTTCTAATCCTATTCACGCTAAGAGTCAATGAGAGCTGGCAAATGTGATGGTGGTTCCTAGTCCTAGGCTAGCAATAAGAATGAAAATTACTCAGGGGTTCATTAGTAAAAGAAGGATTTTAACCAACATGTTCGGGGTATGGGCCCGAGAGCTTAATTAGCTGATTTTACTAGGAGATAGTGTAATGGGAGCACAAAGAGTTTTGATCTCTTAAGTATGGGTTCGATGCCCCTTCTCCTAAGGAAGTGGGAGGGTTTTAACCTCCATGATCCACTCTATCAAAGTGGCCCTTTGGTTTCAGGCACGCTTCCTTTAGAGTTGGGGGGGTAGTCCTGCTAGTGCAACGGGGAGAGCCATGTTTCATATTAGTAGTGCTAGTGCTAGAGGAAGAAAGTTTTTTCATACTAGATGTATGAGTTGGTCATATCGGAATCGTGGATAAGAGGCTCGTACTCAAAGAAATATAACAGATAGAAGAGCCGCTTTTAGTATAAGGTTAATCGTTGTTAGTTCAGGAAATAGGGGGTTGTGCATGGCTCCTAGAAATAGAATTGTGGACAGGGTATTTATTAGAAGAATATTTGAATATTCAGCTAGGAAAAATAGGGCGAATGGTCCGCCTGCATATTCTACGTTGAAGCCAGAGACAAGTTCTGATTCGCCTTCTGTGAGGTCAAAGGGGGCTCGGTTGGTTTCGGCTAAGGTTGAAACGTATCATATAGCAGCTAGGGGTCATCCTGGGGCGAGAAGTCAGACGGCTTCTTGGGCGGTATTAAATATGGTTAGGTTAAACCCTCCGACCATGATCACTACGGAGAGCAGAATTAGCCCTAGGCTAACTTCGTAGGAAATTGTTTGTGCAACGGCTCGGAGGGCCCCAATTAAGGCATATTTTGAGTTTGAGGCTCAGCCCGAGCCTAGAATTGAATAGACAGCTAGACTAGAAAGGGCAAGTACAAATAGTATACCTAAATTTAAAGTAATAACGGGGTAGGGTATGGGAATGGGTGCTCATATTATTAGGGCGAGTGTCAGAGCAAGAGTTGGGGTTGCTAAGAAAAGGAAGGGGGAGGAGGTTGAGGGGCGAATGGGCTCCTTAATAAATAGTTTAACTCCGTCGGCGATAGGTTGTAATAGTCCATAAGGGCCTACAACATTTGGCCCTTTTCGTAGTTGTATATAACCTAAGACTTTTCGTTCTAGAAGAGTTAGGAAGGCCACAGCTAGTAACACGGGCACAATATATGCCAAAGGGTTGATGATGTGGGTTATGATTGAGTTCATAGCTGAAGGAGAGGATTTGAACCTCCGGTAGAAAGGGCTTAGGCCTTTTGCAATTACCAGGCTCTGCCACCTTAGCATGCCGTTATCTCTGGCAGTTGTGTCTTCCCCATTATCTGCTTTATATGGTTTCAGCGGGTTGGGGTGGGGCTTGTTTTCTCGTGGGCCCCCTTACCCCGGTCCTTTCGTACTAGGGGTAGGTTAGATCATAGATAGAAACCGACCTGGATTACTCCGGTCTGAACTCAGATCACGTAGGACTATTAATCGTTGAACAAACGAACCCTTAATAGCGGCTGCACCATTAGGATGTCCTGATCCAACATCGAGGTCGTAAACCCCCTCGTCGATATGGACTCTGGGAGGGGATCGCGCTGTTATCCCTAGGGTAACTAGGTCCGTTGATCAGGCTGGGCCTGGGTCATATTTAGTCAGAATTTCTGATACTTAGACTTGTTTGTCTTAGCTTAAGGGTTCTCCCGTTCTACATGGAGGCTTTTCTCTCCTCCACGGTCGCCCCAACCGAAGGCATGTTGATCATTAGCGTTTATTTCCCCAGGCTTTGATTGAAGAGAGGGTTTGGTGTACATGATCATTTGCCTAAAGCTCCATAGGGTCTTCTCGTCTTATGTTGACATGCCCGCTTCTGCACGGGCAGATCAGTTTCATTGACCAGGAAAAGGAGACAGTTAAGTCCTCGTTATGCCATTCATACAGGTCTCCATTTAAAAGACAAGTGATTACGCTACCTTCGCGCGGTTAGAATACCGCGGCCGTTAAACACTGCTGTCACAGGGCAGGCGGGACCTCTAATACTTCATTGTTAGCAAGAGGCGATGTTTTTGGTAAACAGGCGGGACTTTGTTTTGCCGAGTTCCTTCTCTTCCTTTTAGTCTTTCCCAGGCGCACTCCTGTGTTGGGGTGACGGTTATTTTGGCATGGTATTCTTGTATGTTCTATTTCCTTTGCTTTGCCTTCTATTGGGTCCGTTAGTTATCAGTGGTTGGTCCTGTCTGACTCACAATCGTGCGGGGAGAGGGGCGTGGCTCCTCTTATTACTAGTTCTAGCATTATCTTCTCCATATATTCATGGGGGGGCTCAGTATTTTTTGGGGGGTGTGGTTTAGTTATTTTACATTCTTGGTTAAAGTATGCTTGAGCTTTAACGCTATCTTTACAGGTGGCTGCTTTTAGGCCCACTGGGGGAAATGCCTTGGGTTTATAATTCTTTCCCTCCCTAAGTAAGGTTGTATCCTTTTTCAAAAGGGCTGTACCCCTTTTGACTAACTGCTGTGTCTTACTTTCCTCTTTTTATATAGGGTTAGAAGTTCACGGCGCTGAACTTATATTCATTTTCTGAGCAACCAGCTATCACCAGGTTCGGTAGGCTTGTCACTTCTACTCGGGAGTCTCTCCACTCTTTTGCCACAGAGACGGGTTTGCCCCATTGGGCTGCTCCGAAGTAGCTCTCCTGGTTTCGGGGGGTCAAACTTAAGTTCTCTCTGCTTGGGCTTTCTTGCTAGATCATGATGCAAAAGGTACGAGATTTAGTCTCTGCTTTCTTTTGCTTTATTGGGTTGTTTCACTTCTTTTTCAGCTTTCCCTTGCGGTACTTTTTCTATTGCTCTGGGAACCTTTTCTATCACCTATACTAAGGGGGTAGAATGTTTTAATGTAGAATTATAGGTTCTTTATGTATATCTTGGAATTACGGTTGTGTTCAGGCTAGCTATTTGGCTTAGGACGACTCGATTTGCACGAGTGTCTTCTCAGTGTAAGGGAGGTGCATTTCTATTTAGCTACGTCCTAATTATTCCAAGTGCACCTTCCAGTACACTTACCATGTTACGACTTGCCTCCTCTCTATTGGTCTAAAATTTTATGTATGGGCATTTCGTTTTTCGAGGAGAGTGACGGGCGGTGTGTACGCGCCTCAGGGCCGGTTTCAAAAGAACTCTCTTCTTCCTTTTTACTGCTAAATCCACCTTCGGCCGCACACATTTCATTGTGCTCTTCGTAGTGTTCTGTTGCCAGAAAATGTAGCCCATCTCTTCCCCCTCCATTCGCTACACCTCGACCTGACGTATTGGGTAATACCCGTTTTGCTTACTGTTATTCTTTCAAAAGGTAAACTGGCGACGGCGGTATATAGGCGGGATTGGCAAGGAGAGGTGAGGTTAAACGGGGATCATCGGTTATAGGACAGGCTCCTCTAGGTGGGTTTGAGGCACCGCCAAGTCCCTTGGGTTTTAAGCTAGGGCTCGTAGTTCCCTGGCGGGCGAAGTTTGTAGGTTTATCGCCTTAGTTTAAGGCCAAGCATAGTGGGGTATCTAATCCCAGTTTGTATCTTGGCTGTCGTGAGTTCAAGATTAGATTATTAGAACCACTTTCGTTGTTGGTCTTCGTGACCCCCATGACGTATGACAGCATAGGGGGTGTTTGGCTCTAGTTTGGTTTATCTCTAATCACACTTTACGCCGTGATGTGTCAATTCGGGCCTCTAGTATAACCGCGGTTGCTGGCACGAGTTTTACCGGCCCTGTTAACCCTAACTAAGTCAAGCTTTCGCTCATGGCTTAATGTTTGTCACTGCTGCGTTCCCTTGGGGGTGTGGCTAAGCAAGGCGTTTTGGGCTACAAATGTGTGCCTGATGCCTGCTCCTTTTTTCCTGCCGGGGTGAAAGGGCATTCTCACAGGGGTGCGGGTACTTGCATGTGTAAGTTGGGTTACAACTGACGTTAAAGTCAGGACCAGGCTTTTTTGTTATTGGGGCTTTTCACGGCCCATCTTGGCATCTTCAGTGCCATGCTTTGGGTTAAGCTACATTAAC